AAATAAATATATATTAAATTAAATTAAACCATAAATAATTTATTTATTTATATAATTATTTATTTAATATAGATTTTTTTTTTTTTTTTTTATATTAAATAATTTATTATAAATTATTAAATTTTAATTATTCTTTTTCTCTTCCTATTTTAATATTAATATTAAAACCAAAATTAAATATTAAATTTTATATATTCATTAAAATAATAAATATATTTATATAAATAATATAAATAAAATAATAAATTTATTTATTAATATTTTTAATAATAAATTTAAATTTTAATTTATTATTATATTAATAATTAATTAAATTGTTTATATAATATATATATATATATATATGCATATTTACAGAAATTTGCATATATTTATATGTATATACATAAAAATTCCAATAAAAAAATTTATAATAATTTTTTTATTTAATTTATCTACTAAACCATTTTTAATTTTTTTTTTTTAAAAAAAAAATTAAAAATAAGCTAAATTAAGCTTTTGGGCTCATACCTCAAATATAAAGAATTCTCTTTTTTTTAAATTAATAAAGTGCCTGATTAAAGGATTATTCTGATAGGATAAATTAAATAGATTTTTCTATCTTTATTATATTTTATAGAATTAAACTATATCCTATAGTATCAAAAACTATCATGCTTCTTACACTAAAATATAACAAATTGAATTTATAATTCTTTTTTAATAAAAAATTATTTATTTTAAATTTTTTTTTCTTTAAATTCTAATAAAATATTTTTTTTTTTTATTTTAATTTTCAGAACATTAATTTCTATTTCAGCTAATTCTTGATTTGGTTGTTGAATTGGGTTAGAAATCAATTTACTTAGATTTATCCCCCTAATCTCAAATTCTAATAATCTTCTATCAAATGAAGCTTCTCTTAAATATTTTTTAACCCAATCTTTTGCGTCTATTAATTTTTTATTTTTAATCTTATTTAAATTAATTTTTATAAAAAATTTTTTAATTAATAATTTTATTATAATTATAATTAATTCTTCTTTATTTATAAAAATAGGTTCAGTTCCTTTTCACTTTTGATTCCCTAATGTAATTGAGGGATTATCCTGATTTAATGCATTTATTTTAATAACATGACAAAAAATTTCCCCTATAATTTTATTATCATATTTTTTTAATAAAAATTTTTTAATCTTAATTATAATTTTAAATAGAATTATTGGAGCTTTAGGGGGGTTAAATCAAACTTCTTTGCGAAAATTAATAGCATTTTCTTCAATTAATAATTTAAGATGAATGCTTTCAACTATTTTAATTAGTGAAAATTTATGAATATTTTATTTTATTTTTTATATATTTTTAATTAGAACTTTATGTATTTTTTTTCATATTTTTAATTTATTTTTTATTAATCAATTATTTATTTTAAATTTTAATTCAATAATTAAAATTTTTTTTTTAATTAATTTTTTATCATTAGGTGGTTTACCACCTTTTATTGGATTTTTTCCTAAATGAACAGTAATTAATTTTTTAATAATAAATAATTATTTTATTATTTCTTTTATTTTTATTATAATAAGATTAATTTTATTATTTTTTTATATTCGTATTATTTATTCTTCATTTATATTTAATTATTTTAAATTAAAATGAATAAAAATTTATTTTAAAAATAATTATTTAATTAATTTTTTTAATTTAATTTCAATTTTAGGAATTATTTTTACAACTTTTTTTTTTTACTAAGGATTTAAGTTAAATTAAACTAATAATTTTCAAAATTATTTATAAAGAATTATTCTTTAAGCCTTAGTAATTAAATTACTACTTAAAATTTGCAATTTTAAATCATATTTTGACTATAAAGCTTAATAAAAGAGATAATTCTCGTTAATAAATTTACAATTTATCGCTTAAACCTCAGCCATTTTATTAGCGAAAATGACTTTACTCTACAAATCATAAAAATATTGGAACTTTATATTTCATTTTTGGAATTTGAGCAGGTATAGTAGGTACTTCTTTAAGTTTAATAATTCGAGCAGAATTGGGTAATCCTGGATTTTTAATTGGAGATGACCAAATTTATAACACTATTGTAACAGCCCATGCTTTTATTATAATTTTTTTTATAGTAATACCAATTATAATTGGAGGATTCGGAAATTGACTTGTACCTTTAATACTAGGAGCCCCTGATATAGCTTTCCCTCGAATGAACAATATAAGATTCTGATTACTACCCCCATCTCTTATATTGCTAATTTCTAGAAGTATTGTTGAAAATGGAGCAGGAACGGGATGAACAGTATACCCCCCTTTATCTTCTAATATTGCTCACAGTGGGAGATCTGTAGATTTAGCTATTTTTTCCTTACATTTAGCGGGAATCTCTTCTATTTTAGGGGCCATTAATTTTATTACAACTATTATTAATATACGACCTAATAATATATCTTTTGATCAAATACCTCTATTTGTTTGAGCTGTAGGAATTACAGCTTTATTACTTCTTCTTTCTTTACCTGTCTTAGCAGGAGCTATTACTATGCTATTAACCGATCGAAATCTAAATACATCTTTTTTTGATCCTGCTGGAGGGGGGGACCCCATCTTATACCAACATTTATTTTGATTTTTTGGCCATCCAGAAGTTTATATTTTAATCTTACCAGGATTTGGAATAATTTCCCATATTATTTCTCAAGAAAGAGGAAAAAAGGAAACTTTCGGGTGTTTAGGAATAATTTATGCTATAATAGCAATTGGTTTACTAGGATTTATTGTATGAGCTCATCATATATTCACAGTAGGAATAGATATTGATACTCGAGCTTATTTCACTTCAGCAACTATAATTATTGCTGTACCTACTGGAATTAAAATTTTTAGTTGATTAGCTACTCTTCATGGAACTCAAATTAATTATAGCCCTTCTATGCTATGAAGATTAGGATTTGTATTTTTATTTACTGTGGGAGGATTAACCGGAGTAATTTTAGCAAATTCTTCCATTGATGTAACTTTACATGATACATATTATGTTGTTGCTCATTTTCATTATGTTCTATCTATGGGAGCTGTTTTTGCTATTATAGGAGGATTTATTAGTTGATATCCTCTTTTCACAGGATTATCATTAAATTCTTATCTTTTAAAAATTCAATTTATTACTATATTTATTGGTGTAAATTTAACTTTTTTTCCCCAACATTTCTTGGGATTAGCAGGAATACCTCGACGATATTCTGATTATCCTGATGCTTATATTTCCTGAAATATTATTTCTTCTTTAGGATCTTATATTTCTTTTTTAGGAACTTTATTTATACTAATTATTATTTGAGAATCTATGATTAATAAACGAATTGTTTTATTTCCCATAAATATATCTTTTTCAATTGAATGACTTCAAAATTTACCGCCTAGTGAACATTCTTATAATGAATTACCTATTTTAAGAATCTTCTAATATGGCAGATATAATGTAATGGATTTAAACCCCATTTATAAAGGATTTATCCTTTTTTTAGAAATGGCAACATGATCTAACTTTAATCTTCAAAATGCGGCTTCTCCTTTAATAGAACAAATTATTTTTTTCCATGATCATACTTTAATTATTTTAATTATAATTACTATATTAGTAGGATATTTAATAATAAGTTTATTTTTTAACAATTATATTAATCGATTCTTACTAGAAGGACAAATAATTGAATTAATTTGAACTATTTTACCAGCTATCACTCTAATTTTTATTGCTTTACCTTCCCTTCGTTTACTTTACCTTTTAGATGAAATTAACAACCCTCTTATTACCCTTAAATCTATTGGACATCAATGATATTGAACTTATGAATATTCTGATTTTAAAAATATTCAATTTGACTCATACATAATTTCTTCTACAGATATAAATTTAAATAATTTCCGTTTATTAGATGTAGATAATCGAATTATTCTTCCCATAAATAATCAAATTCGAATTTTAGTCACAGCAACAGATGTTATTCATTCCTGAACTGTACCATCTTTAGGCATTAAAGTTGATGCTAATCCAGGTCGATTAAATCAAACAAATTTTTTTATTAATCGACCTGGATTATTTTTTGGTCAATGTTCAGAAATTTGCGGAGCAAATCATAGTTTTATACCTATTGTTATTGAAAGAATTTCAATTAAAAATTTTATTAATTGAATTAACAATTATTCTTCATTAGATGACTGAAAGTAAGTAATGGTCTCTTAAACCACTTTATAGTAATTTAACAACTACTTCTAATGAACTAAATTAAAGAATTAGTTAAATTATAACATTAATATGTCAAATTAAAATTATTATCTTATTAATATTCTTTTATTCCTCAAATAATACCTATTAATTGATTATTTTCTTTAATGTTTTTTATTTTTATTTTTATTTTATTTAATATTCTTAATTATTATAATTTTAATAATAAAATAAATTTAACATTTACTCATCAAAAAAATAATTTCATAAAAAATTTATATTGAAAATGATAAATAATTTATTTTCAATTTTCGATCCTTCAACTAATATTTTAAATTTATCATTAAATTGATTAAGAACTTTAATTGGATTAATATTTATCCCATACTTATTTTGATTAATTCCTAATCGTCATTCTATAATATGAAATTTTATTCTTTTTAAACTTCATAATGAATTTAAAACTTTATTAAACAATAATTCAAATGGTTCAACTTTTATTTTTATTTCATTATTTTTTTTTATCTTATTTAATAATTTTTTAGGATTATTCCCATATATTTTTACAAGCACTAGTCATTTAACTTTATCCCTTTCTATTTCTCTACCATTATGACTTAGATTTATATTATTTGGATGAATTAATAATTCCCAACACATATTTGCCCATATAATTCCTCAAGGAACTCCTAGAATTTTAATACCTTTTATAGTTTTAATTGAATCAATCAGTAATATTATTCGACCAGGAACTTTAGCAGTACGTTTAACCGCTAATATAATTGCAGGTCATTTATTAATAACTTTATTAAGAAATTCAAGAAACTCTTTATCTTTTTATTTTATTTTATTTTTAATTTTAATTCAAATTTTACTACTAATTTTAGAATCAGCAGTTGCGGTTATTCAATCATATGTTATTGCTATTTTAAGAACTTTATACTCTAGAGAAGTTAATTAATGTCAAATCATAACCATCCATATCATTTAGTGGATTTTAGACCATGACCTTTAACAGGAGCAATTGGAGTATTTACTTTAGTTTCTGGAATAATTAAATGATTTCATAATTTTAATTATAATCTACTTTTAATTGGCTATTTAATTGTTATTTTAACTATATATCAATGATGACGAGATATTTGTCGAGAAGGAACCCTACAAGGAAAACATACTATTTTAGTTTTAAAAGGATTACGTTGAGGTATAATTTTATTTATTATTTCAGAAGTATTTTTTTTTATTTCATTTTTTTGAGCTTTTTTTCACAGAAGTTTATCCCCTAACATTGAAATTGGTAGAAGATGACCGCCTTCAATAATTATTCCTTTTAATCCTTTTCAAATTCCCTTATTAAACACTATTATTTTAATTTCATCGGGAGTAACTGTTACTTGAGCACATCATGCTTTAATACAAAATAATTTTTCACAAACTTCTCAAAGTTTATTTTTAACTATTATTTTAGGAATTTATTTTTCTATTTTACAAGCTTATGAATATTTTGAAGCTTCTTTCACTATTGCTGATAGTATTTATGGTTCAACTTTCTTTATAGCTACAGGTTTCCATGGACTACATGTTATTATTGGAACAACTTTTCTATTAATTTGTTTAATTCGTCATATCAATAATCACTTTTCAAGAAATCATCATTTTGGATTTGAAGCAGCTGCTTGATATTGACATTTTGTAGATGTTGTATGATTATTTTTATACATTTCAATTTATTGATGAGGAAATTAATTATTTATATAATATATTTAGTATATTTGACTTCCAATCAAAAAGTTTAAAAATTTTAATATAAATAATTATTATTTTAATGTCTATTAATTTAATTATTATCTTAATTTCCAATATTGTTATATTTTTATCAATTATATTATCTAAAAAAACATTCATAGATCGAGAAAAATGTTCCCCATTTGAATGTGGATTTGACCCAAATTCTAAATCTCGTATTCCATTTTCTCTTCATTTTTTCTTAATTACAATAATTTTTTTAATTTTCGATGTAGAAATTGCTTTAATTTTTCCTATTATCCCAATTTTTAAAAATGTAAATTTTTTAATCTGATCTTTAATTAGATTTTTTTTTTTTATTATTTTATTAATAGGTTTATACCATGAGTGAAATCAAAATATACTTAATTGAACCTATTAAGGATTATAGTTTAAAAAAAAAACATTTGATTTGCATTCAAAAAATATTAAATTTAATTTATCTTAAATAAGAAGCAATTATGCATTTAATTTCGACTTAAAAGAAAGAGTTTAAAATCTCCTTATTTAATTGAAACCAAAATAGAGGTATATCACTGTTAATGATAAAATTGAATTTAAATTCCAATTAAATATTCATATAAGAAATATAAAGAATAAAAATAAGCTGCTAACTTATTTTTTAGTGGTTAAATTCCATTAATATTTCTTATTTATATAGTTTAAAAAAAACTTTACATTTTCATTGTAAAAATAAAAAAATTTTTTTATAAATATTTAAAAATTTCAATAATTTCCCTAATATCTTCAATATTATACTCTAATTTATAAGCTATTTAAATTTTATTTTAAATTATAATTATTAATAAAAAAATTAATATTCATAAAATAAATCTAAATAAATAAATTTTAAAATTATTTATTTGATAAAAATTATAAAAAACACTATAATTTTTTATAATTTTAGAAATTCCTTGTCCTCTGTATATTTCTCTTCAACCTATATCAATATTTTTTAATAATTTTATCCCTAAAAAAATAAATTTAAAATTAATACCATAAGTAGATAAATTAGGTAAAAATCACATTAAACATAAAAAATTTCTCAAATTATAAACTATTTTAAATTTATTAATTGAATAAATTTTCATATTTCTAACTAAATATCCTATTATAGCTCCTATTAAACTTACATAAATTACTATTAACTTTATATTAAAACTCAAATAAATAACATAAGGATAATAAAAAATTATTCATCTCAATATTCTCCCTCTTAAAACTCTTATTAACAATAATCTAAATATTCTTTTTAATATAACATAATCCTCATCATACAGATTGTAAATAACTAACAAATTATAATCATTAATTATTAAATATATTATTAAACGAATAGTATAATATATTGTTAATCCCGTAGAAACATAATATAAAAAATAAACATAAAAATTTAAATTTCTTAATCTAACTAATTCTAAAATTATATCTTTAGAATAAAATCCAGCCAAAAAAGGAATTCCACATAAAGCTAAATTTGAAATATTTAAACACAAAGAAGTCAAAGGCATATAAAATCTTATACCGCCTATATGACGAATATCTTGAATATTTATTATAACATGAATAATAACTCCAGCACACATAAATAATAAAGCTTTAAACATAGCATGAGTTAATAAATGAAAAAAAGCTAAATTAGGTATCCCCATTCTTAAAATACTTATTATTAATCCTAATTGTCTTAAAGTTGAAAGTGCAATAATTTTTTTTAGGTCAAATTCATAATTAGCAGAAATACCAGCTATAAATATAGTTAAACCTGATAATAATAATAAAATTTTAATAAAAAATGTATCAATCAATAAAAAATTAAATCGAATTAATAAATAAACCCCAGCAGTAACTAATGTTGAAGAATGAACTAATGCTGAAACTGGGGTAGGAGCTGCTATTGCAGCAGGTAATCACGATCTAAATGGAATTTGAGCTCTTTTAGTTATAGCCGCAATAATAATTATTATTCTAACAATTATCATAGAAAATTCATTATTTATAAAATTTAAATAAAAAATATAATTTCATCTCCCATAATTAATTATTCAAGCCACAACTATCAAAATACAAACATCTCCAATACGATTAGATAAAGCAGTTAATATTCCTGCATTAAAAGATTTAATATTTTGATAATAAATTACTAAACAATAAGAAACTAAACCTAAACCATCCCAACCTAAAAAAATTCTAATAATATTTGGTCTAATAATTAATAAAATTATTGAAAATACAAACAATAAAACTAAAACAATAAATCGATTCAAATTTAATTCAGATAATATATAACTTTTTCTATAATAAATTACAACCGAAGAAATTAATGAAACAAATATTATAAAAAATAAAGATATTCAATCTAATAAAATAGATATAACAATAATTTTAGAATTAAAAGAAATTAATTCCCACTCTAAAAAAAAAACTAAATTTTCCATAATAAAATAAACTGAAAAAAAAAAATTTATTATTCTAAAAAAAAATAAAAAAAAAAATCTAATAAAACAAATAGAATTTTTATTAAAAAAAATAACTTAAAATGAAATTATTCATATTTTTGATACCACAAATCAATATTTTTTTTAAATTATTTAAATAAAATCAAATTATTCTATAATCAATTTTTAAAATTATAACATTTAAAGGAACTCAATGTAATATTAAAATTAAATATTCTCGAGATAAGCCTATAAAAAATCTATATACTCCTAAATTATATTTTCCGTGTTGAGTAAATGAATATAAATATAATCTATAGCCAGCTCTAAAAAAAGAAATTAATATTAAGAAAATTATTGAAAGTCAAGATCACCCTACTAAACTATTAATTAGTCTAATTTCACCTGCTAAATTGAGGGACGGAGGAGCAGCCATGTTAGAAGATATTAATAAAAATCACCATAGTCTTATTGAAGGCATAAAGTTTATTATCCCCTTATTAATGTATAATCTTCGTCTATGAAGACGTTCATAATTAATATTAATTAAAAAAAATATACCAGAAGAGCATAAACCATGTCCAATTATTAATATGTACGAACCTATAAAACCTCAATAATTTATTGTTATAATACCCCCAATCACTAAACTTATGTGAGCAACTGATGAATAAGCAATTAAAGATTTGATATCAACTTGGCAAAAACACTTTAATCTAATATAAAACCCCCCCACTAAACTAACAATAATTCAAATAAAATTTAATTTTAAATTAATTCTCTGTAAAAAAATTAATACACGAATTAATCCATAACCCCCTAATTTTAATATAATTCCAGCTAAAATTATTGAACCAGAAACTGGTGCTTCAACATGAGCTTTAGGTAATCATAAATGAGTGAAATATATTGGTATTTTAACTAAAAAAGCTATAATTATTGAAAAATATAAAATATATAAATTTAAATTATAAAATTTTAAAAAATATATAATTATACAATTAATTTCTATAAAAATATAAAAAATTCCTAATAATAATGGCAAAGAAGCAAATAAAGTATAAAATAATAAATATATCCCGGCCTGAATTCGCTCAGGTTGATACCCCCACCCAATAATTAATATTAATGTGGGAATTAATCTTCCCTCAAAAAATAAATAAAATAAAAATAAATTTATAACTCTAAATGTTATAAATAATATAATTAATATAATTATAACATTTAATAAAAAAAATTTTTCAAAAAATTTTAATTTAATTAAAATTTCTCTTGCTATAATTATTAAACTACAAATTCAAATTCTTAATATTATTAAACCAAATGAAATAATATCACATCCAAACATATATCTTATATTACTAAAATTTATAATATTTAAATTTAAATTTATAAATAAAAATATTATAAAAAATAATATTATTTGAATTATTCAAAATATATTTTTAATAAAACATAAAGGAATTATAAAAATTATTATAAAAATAAATTTTATCATAATATATTAAATCTTTGAAAATAATCATGTCCATGAGTACGAATTATTGAAACTAAAATTGATAAACCTAAAGCTCCTTCACACACTGAAAAAACCAAAAACACTATTAATATATACATATCATAGTTAATATATCTAAGAAATATTAACATAAAAAAAAAAATTCTTAATACTATAAATTCTAATCTTAATAAAACAATTAATAAATGTTTATTTTTAGAAGCAAAAATTATATTACCAATAAAAAATATAATAAAAATTAAAATTAAATTTATTATCATTAGTTTTTATAGTTTAAAATAAAACATTGGTCTTGTAAACCAAAATTAAAAATTTTTTTTTAAAAACTTCAAAGAAAAAGAAATTTCTTCATCTATAATCTCCAAAATTATTATTTTATTAAACTATTCTTTGAAATTTTTAAATTATTATTAACTTTTACAATAATAATAACTTCTTTTATTATATATTTTATTAGCCACCCATTATCAATAGGATTATTTATTTTAATACAAACTTTAATAACTTGCTTATTATCTGGAATACTAATTGAAACTTATTGATTTTCTTATATTCTATTTTTAATTTTTCTGGGGGGATTATTAGTATTATTTATTTACGTCTCAAGAATTGCCTCTAATGAACTATTTAAAATTTCTATTAAAAATAAATTTTTCTTACTGATTTCATCAATATTTATTATTTTTTTTGTTATTTTACTCAAAAATAATTTATCTTGAATAAATTTCTTTATAAATTCAGAAATTTTTAATTATTTTAATCATTTTATTTTTATTAATAATGAAAATATAATTAATTTATCAAAATTATACAATAATCATACATTTTTTTTAATAATAATTTTAATTATTTACTTATTTATTACATTAGTGGCTGTAATTAAAATTACTAATATTTTTTATGGGCCTTTACGATCTAATTTTTAATTTAATTATAACTAATGATAAATATTTTCAAACCTATTCGTAAAACTCATCCTATTATTAAAATTATTAATAATTCATTAATTGATTTACCTTCCCCCTCCAATATTTCTTCTTGATGAAACTTCGGATCATTATTAGCTTTATGTTTAATAATTCAAATTTTAACGGGTTTATTTTTAACAATATATTATACTGCTAATATTGAATTAGCTTTTTTTAGTGTTAACTATATTTCCCGAAATGTAAATTATGGCTGATTAATTCGCACTCTTCACGCAAATGGGGCTTCTTTTTTTTTTATTTGTGTTTATCTTCATATTGGTCGAGGAATTTATTATGAATCTTTTAATTTAAAATTAACTTGAATAACAGGAGTAATTATTTTATTTTTATTAATAATAACAGCTTTTATAGGATATGTATTACCTTGGGGACAAATATCTTTTTGAGGAGCAACAGTTATTACTAATCTTCTATCAGCTATTCCTTACCTAGGAACTATATTAGTAAATTGAATTTGAGGGGGATTTGCTGTAGATAACGCCACATTAACCCGATTCTATACTTTTCATTTTCTTTTACCCTTTATTATTTTAATAATAATCATAATTCATTTATTATTCCTCCATCAAACAGGATCCAATAATCCTTTAGGAATTAACAGAAACCTTGATAAAATTCCTTTTCACCCATTTTTTACTTTCAAAGATTTAATTGGATTTATTATTTTATTATTTTTATTAATTATATTAACACTAACAAACCCATACTTACTAGGAGATCCAGATAATTTTGTACCCGCTAATCCTTTAGTAACCCCTATTCATATTCAACCTGAATGATATTTTTTATTTGCATATGCAATTCTTCGCTCAATCCCTAATAAATTAGGAGGAGTTATTGCATTAATTATATCTATTTTAATTCTAATTATTCTTCCTTTAACATTTAATAAAAAAATTCAAGGAATTCAATTTTACCCAATTAATCAATTATTATTTTGATTAATAGTTTCAACTGTAATTTTATTAACATGAATTGGGGCTCGACCAGTTGAAGATCCTTATATTATTACCGGACAAATTTTAACAGTTATTTATTTTTCCTATTTTATTATTAACCCACTTCTAAATAAAATTTGAGATAATTTAATTTTTAATTATTAATAATTAATGAGCTTGTTAAGCATTTGTTTTGAAAACTTAAGAAAGAAATAATTTTCTATTAATTTATACTAAAAATATTTTATCTAATTAAGAAAAATTTTAATGCCCATAAAAAATAATAAAAAATTTAAAGAAACTGGTAAATATCTTTTTCAAGCTAAATATATTAACTTATCATAGCGATACCGAGGCAATGTTCCCCGAACTCAAATAAATAAAAATGAAATTAAAACTAATTTTAAATAAAAAAATAATCTCAAATTATAACCTCCTATATATATTAAAATAAAAAATATTCTCATAAATAAAATTCTTGAATATTCCGCTAAAAAAATTAAAGCAAATCCCCCTCTACTATATTCAACATTAAACCCAGAAACCAACTCTCTTTCACCTTCAGCAAAATCAAAAGGTGTTCGATTAGTCTCAGCTATTCTTGAACATAATCAACATAAACCTAAAGGAAATATAATTAAAATAAATCAACATAAATATTGATAACTTATAAATTTTAATAAATTCAAATCTATAATAAAAATAACTCTTGATATCATAATTAATGCTAAACTTACTTCGTAAGAAATAGTTTGAGCTACAGCTCGTAATCCCCCTAATAAAGCATAATTTGAATTAGAAGATCACCCAGCAATTATAACTGTATAAACACCCAATCTTGTACAACAAAAAAAAAATAATATCCCTAAATTAAAATTTAATATATTAAAATAATAAGGAATTAATATTCAAATTATTAAAGATAATATAAATCTTAAAATAGGAGAAAAATAATAACTTAAATAATTAGAAAAATTAGGATAAGTTTGTTCTTTAGTAAATAATTTAATTGCATCAGAAAAGGGTTGAAAAATTCCTAAAATTCCCATTTTATTGGGCCCCTTACGAATTTGAATATAACCTAAAACCTTACGTTCCAATAAAGTTAAAAAAGCCACACCAATTAAAACCCCTAAAATTAAAATCAACAAACCAATAAAAATAATTAAAACTTCTTTTAAAATCATTTACTACCTATATAATTATAATTATATATTTATGAATTCTAAAATCATCACATTTTTCTGCCAAAATAGTATTCCTATAATAAATTTAATATTATCAATTAATAAAATTCAATTAAATAAAAATATTTTAAATATTTGATCCTTTCGTACTAAAATATTTTATTTTTTTTTAAAGATAGAAACCAACCTGGCTTACACCGGTTTGAACTCAGATCATGTAAGATTTTAATGATCGAACAGATCAAAATTTTAAACTTTTGCATTTAAATTTTATCTTAATCCAACATCGAGGTCGCAAACTTTTTTTTTTATATGAACTAAAAAAAAAAATTACGCTGTTATCCCTAAGGTAATTTTATCTTTTAATCAACAAATATAATGGATCAATAAATTCATTTATTTATGTTTAACTATAAAAAAAGTTTTTTTAATTTTTTTATCACCCCAACAAAATAAATTCATTAATTATTATTTATTTCAATTATAAATAATTTTAATAAATAAATTTATTAAACTCTATAGGGTCTTCTCGTCTTTTAAAAATATTTTAACTTTTTAACTAAAAAATTAAATTTTATTAAATTAATAAGAAACAGTTTATATTTCATCCAATCATTCATACAAGTCACTAATTAAGAGACTATTGATTATGCTACCTTTGTACAGTCAATATACTGCAGCCCTTTAATATATCATCAGTGGGCAGATTAGACTTTAAATTATTATCAAAAAGACATGTTTTTGTTAAACAGGTGAATATAAATTTTTGCCGAATTCTTTTTATTAAATTATTATTAATTTTATTTCATTTTTACTTAATATACTAATTTTATCATTATAATTTTATAATTTTTATTAAAATAATTTTTTTTATAAAAAATTAAATTTAATTTAAAATTTTTTTTATTATAAAATTATTTATAATAAATTAAAATTTATAAAAAATATAAATTTTAAAAATTTTAATTTTTATTTTAATTATTATAATATTTTATTTTAAAGCTTATCCCCTAAAATATTTTATTTAAATAAATTAAAAATTATAAATTTTAATAAATTTTTAATTAAATAAATTAAAAAATTAAATTTTTTTCTAAAAAAATTAGATATATTTAAAAACGATTAACATTTCATTTCTAATTAATTATTTAAAATATTTTTTCTACAATATATTTTTTAATTAATTAACTCTTTTAAATTCGAAAAATTTAAATTAAATAAAAAATTATTAATAAACTCTGATACACAAGATACATTAAATAAAAATTACTTTTTAATTAATTTATTTTCATTTTTTTTCAAAATTTCTCTTACAATACTAATTAACTATAAATAAATTTATTTTTTCTATCAAAAATACTTTAACCCCCATAAAATATTTTAATATAAAAATTTTTTTATTATATATTATTTTATTAATTTACCCCCTCAAATTAATTAATTTTATTAATATCTTTTCAATGTAAATGAAATACTTTTCAAGCTCTAATTTGACTTTCTAGAAACACTTTCCAGTACCTCTACTTTGTTACGACTTATTTCAACTTATTAATGAAAGCGACGGGCAATATGTACATATTTTAATTATTAATCATTTTATTTAATTAAATAAAATTACATTTAAATCCACTTTTAAATAATTATTTCAAATTATCGGCCATTTAAATAAATTTAATGTAATCCATTATATTCTTAATTATAATCTGCATCTTGATCTGATTTAATTTATTATTTATAATTTTTAAATATTATTTATTTTTAAAAATATTTTTTTAACAACGATATACAAAATATATAAATTAAGTAAATTTATTCGTGGATTATCAATTATTAAACAGATTCCTCTAAATAAACTAAAATACCGCCAAATTATTTAAGTTTCAATATAAATTTATATATACTTTTTTAGTATTTTCATTTAAATTTTAATAATAGGGTATCTAATCCTAGTTTATAATAAAATTTATTAAAATAAAAAAAAATTTTTTAATTAAATTAAAATTTCACCCAATAATCTAATATTTAATAATTTTTTTTAAATTATTTAAATTAATTACTAATAAAATTTAAATTAATTTTTGTTTAACCGCAACTGCTGGCACAAAATTTGTTAATAATTAATATATTACTAAATCTTAATTTCTTAAATTTTTAATACTAATTACTATAAAATAAATTAATTATTTTTTAAATAAATAATTATATACACTAAAATTTATATGTA